CCTTAATTTCATTAAACGTGGAATTGGTCACGGGACAGTCTTCTTTTTTAGCCCCTATTTCCTTTTCTATCTGTTTAAGAAACTCAAACTCCTGGCCTTTGTTTGAAATATGTAAGTCAGTTTCCACAGTTTGACGAACGGTAGAAATCCTTTGTCCATCCCCGAGACCCCCCTTTCTTTTTTCCAAATTTTCGAGCAAGAGCTCGTCTTTTTTTTGGTCTAAAGCGGATTTCACTTTCAAGCCGGAAGCTTGATCGACCCCCTTCACAGAATCCATATCCGGTTCTGGAAGGACTGCCTCCACTGCAATAGGCGCTGCGGGTTCACCAGGGTTGGGAGAGTCCGGGGCCGGTTGGTTGAGACTGGCTTCGGAATTACCAGGGGAACTGCTTCCAAATAAATCAGTCCACCTGAAGCCCCTTCCTCCAGCGCTCTCACCTGATCCTGAGCCAGAGGCCCCCGAAGGAGCCATCATCATCTTATTTGGAAGATCAAGACCCACAAAAACCATTGCAAGTAGGAAACCTCCTCCATACCACCCGAACCGACTAACAACCAAGTGAACAAGAATTCGTTGGTATAAGCGCGAGAATAAGATCTCAAAATTGAGACCAAAAGATTGTAGTAAGAGAGAAGCGAAGCCAAGAACACCAAAAAAAATGAGAAGGGAAAAGAGCCTTCCTCGAAGACGAGGAGATAAGGGGCGAAGGATATTCATGATATTCAGAAAGATTTATGTTTATTCGCTCTGCTCCCAACCAAAAAAGGGAGACTTTTATGAAATTTCCGGTTGGGTTTGTCCAACCAAGAAAGGCATGGGACTTTTGGGCATGGTAACTAAACACTTAGTTAGCGTTAGCTTTTTTTTTCATTTCGCCAACTCAGGTGTTTTATTTATATACGATATTATCGTGCCAACTCACAGGTGTAAGCGCTATAGTACAGTGTTGACTGGTGTGCTTTGGTGTAACCGGGGGGCTGGAACCAAAGAAAGACTGTACCCGGCGTCCCTTCCTCTCATCAGGCAGCTATCTCGAGCTCATTGAACACTAACTTTCTTCTTTTTCTTTTCTAATCGTCGAAATTCTCTCAATTGTGCCCCCGCTGCCATTGGAGCACTCTCTGATACGTGTTCTGGAATTCTCCAATTCAGTGGAGTGGGGCTTACCTTGAAGCGGATTCCAATGTCATAGCTTTTGCCTTCCCTCCTCGCTCTGTTTTTATTCGGAACCCAGTTTCACCACTCTATCTCACTATGGCCACCCTGCTGGAGAAGATTACTGGACCACTTTCTCCCGTATTACTACCTTGTTTTGTTGTGCCAAAAGGAAGTAAAAGCGTACTTTGCTGCTAATCTGCTAGCCATCTAGCAGTATTTCCTATTTTTTGACTTACTTCTTTCTCTTTCTGTTTTTGGGTTTTTTTCCTGTGATGTGTACCTCTGTCTTTGAAGAAAGAGAGGAGGGGGACTAGTTTAGGAGTCTAATTTTTGAGATTCATTCATTCATAAGGGTGTATGATAAGAAAAAGTAGTCTTACTTGTTGCAGAAAGAAAAGTAGCATTTTACAAACTGCTTTGATTCATTAAGATGAAAACTTCACACAGGAAGTGTATGTCACGTATATTTCTTAGTCTATTATTTATGAGTTTTATGGACCTCCATGTCTTTGTCTGTGTGTGGTTTCTGAGCTAGGAGCGCTTGGAATTTAAGTCCTACTCATTAATATACTATCAAAAAAAGTGGCTCTCCTTCTCTTATGAGAGATAGGCGCTCTCTCTACGGCCAATTCTCTTTAACAAAAAAGGCATTCCCTGATCGTAGACCATCCTTTATCCTTTCTTATCTTTACTTTCTAAGTGAAGTCCTTTCATGCGCGAGGAACTGTCTGAAAGTGAAAGGCATCATTGGTAGGCGCAGTGAATCGGCAATCGGGCAATTCGTTAAACGATATCCGTATAATGAATACCTTTTCTAAAGCCATACCGCGAATCTCTTGTCTTCTGGTAAAGGGTCGGAATCAGTCCACAAATGACTTACTTCTTCAAATTAGATTCCTTCCATCGGTCGCATCTGCCCTGTCTCAATCGGTCGAGCTGTATCGGTCAACTATAGGAAACTGACCAATAGCTCTTCTTTCTTTTGGTAAAGGTTAACGGTCCTGTTCAAGCATTGGTGCATAACGGGAGGCTAGCTCAGTATATTACCTTTCCTGTAGTTCTTTAATTTAGGAGTTTCTTATTTTAGGATAGTAGCTTCGGTCGATAGGGTAAGCGCTCATTTCGTTCTTGCTTGCTTTCATTCTGTTATGAGAGAGAGCTGCTATACGTCTATTCTCTTTAGACAAATGACTGTCCGCTGGAAAATACAGAGTAGGATTCATCCGTGTGGTGAATGAAAGAACATTCATTGAATGAGTTGACGCTAAACCTCCTGCTCTTTAAGAGAGTCAAGGCTGTATGCATTACTGGATTAATTAGAATTAATAGTAATAGAAACTAGGGTCCACGTAGACTATTCAGAGGAGGTATGCTAATCAATGATCTACTGATGTAGCTAGTGTTACTGAAGCTTTTGCTAGATATGCTATTGGCTTAACTGGCTCTAAACCCTCCCACCGGATAAAGGAATGGAATTTCAAGTACAAGTAGTCGTCTACACTTAAAAGCTTTCTTGTCTTCACTGATCAACATTTAGTTTGGCCTAAGATTTTCTAAGTCCGACGCATCACTTACTTTTCGTCATCGTGGGTCCATAACCATTTTACTACCTATTTATGTGGTTGATATCTTGATCACTGGCATAATCACTCAGCCCTTGAGGATGCAGCTTCTACGGATTGAGGTTATTCCCCGCTAGAATGGGCCAGGTGGGATGGGGGAGCGGTCGAGCGTGCAAAGGCGCAAGTCGAGCAAGGTATCTGAACTGAAATGTAAAAAAGCGTGCAAAAGAAAAGGTCGGCTTTTCTTTTTGCTAACGATTCCAAAGATTCTATCATCGAACATCGAATTCTTGGCGGGTCTTTCCTTGATCCCTTCCTTGCCTCATCTCCCTAATCTCTCCTATAAATAACAAGGCCCTTGCGCAGGTGGTTAGCAACCGAAGACAAGATTCGAGGGGCGTTCAGCCACTTGACTCTAAGGAGAGGGGCTGTTGCTGCAGTTTCGCCGCTTGCATTGCAATTCTCGCACGTTTTTAGGGCGGATAAGAGGTACTTTTCAGCATAAGAGCACGGTAGTCACGCCTCCCATCTCATTCTCTGGTCACGTATTCGTCCTATCTGTTCTAGTTCTCGCTCATGGATGCTTCTGTTCGCGCTTAGTCGATTTTCAAGGAAAGATGCAAGAAGACTCTACAGGCGCAGGAGTGAAGTGATCCCCACCCGGGAATCACGAACGGAGCTGTCCTTCTTCTCTAAAAGTAAGGGACTAGGGCTCTCAAGTCAGCCTTTCTCTAAGGATAAATAGCTAAATATCCCTGCTCACAGTTCTGTCTTGAACCTCTTCTTTACTTTATTATTCTCTTGAATAAAGAGTGAAGTGATTCCAGGGCTGGGATCACGAACGGGGATCTAAATAGAAAGAAGGCCAAGGAAAGAGATAGATCACATCTTGGCAAATGTCAATCCTCCTGGTTTGAAAGAGAAAAAGAGTGGAGTTTCGAGAACGAGAATCATATATTTTATAATTTCTTTTTCGTAGTAAGAAGACACTAAGACGCACCCACTACACACCACACACTCAGACGACTAGCGTGGTCCTTCCCCCATCGAAGAGCCACGTATCCAGGGTTGACCACATCATCACTGTTTTATCAAGGTGTGGCCACGGTCTCAATTGGGTCATTGTTTAGTATGCCCAAGCTTGACAATAGCTGTGGATATTTTGAGTCCCTCAGAACGCAACTCCCTTATGAGTTGGAAGCCAAGACAAAGGGATTCCACTTCATAGGTACCGTTCACGTCACGTGAAGGCTCGCTCAGAACACATACCAAGCTTTTATTAGAAAGAAAGGAAGAGAACAAAGAGGAGTGCTCCACTCCGAAAGAGAAGGAACGGAAAGAGCAGGCGGCATCTCTCGTCGTCTTCACGGAATTTATTCATCTGAATGAGCGAAAAAAGAGAGCCGAACTCTCTTTGTTTCGGGATCGGAAAGGTCGGCCGATCAGGATCAAAGATGACTGCCTAGTGGCGACGAGCCCACTAGGAAGACCCGCCTTTCAGAAAAAAAAGATAGAACGAAGGATGAATTTATCTCAGAATTTCTCAATTTGGCTGGAGAGGCCAGACAAGCATTGCGGTTAGACAGAGCATTCCTTCTATCTCTCAATGCTTTGGCGACCCCGAAACTAGAATTAGCTGCAGACTTCTTGATCACAGCCAGGGTCAGCTCTAGGCTAGCAAGTAGCGAACCTGAGACCAAAGGTAGGCTACTATGCAAGAAAGCCTAGTTTAAGGAGGACGGAAGGTAGAGCGTGGAGCATTTTCTTATTATGTACTTCTTTTTGGCTAAGTCTTTTCTTTTCCGGCTAGCTCTAGCCCTAGTAGAGGTCCAAGTAGACTAGACTATAAGGGCCAGCGTCCAAGGACCTGCCAGACCGCTGATCTCACTTAAGCACTCGATGTCACAAATAGCAATAAGAAGGGGCAGGGTCAACGATCACTCACGTCACGGGCAGCAGATCCGACGAGCTCAACTTCCACTGAAAAGAGAGGCTAGACCTCAACCTCAGATTCGAAGCCTGATGGTAGAGATTCCCCTGATCTTCTTCTTGGTGGTACGGCTCCAAGGGCTAGGCCTTTCCTCTGCAAGCCTATTAAGTTAAGTAAGCCAGGTCAGTACTTAAGTTGGCCTTCACTGGCTAGACCTCCGGGAGGACGCCAGTCTTTTTCTCTTCTATGTTTATTGTATTTTTGACAGAAAGGCAGGAATGCCAAGGACTTCCCCCCCTTCCTCTTCCCTGAACGGGAGGACTGTCCATCCCCTGTCTATTCATCGGGCTTTGGCACGCTCTCTCTCTGGGGCCGGAATACCTGGACCTCGGGTTAGAAGGCAGATTGTCCTTTCTCCAGTCAATTGCTCTTCTTTGAAGGCTAGAAGCATCCTCAGGTCATTGAGGATGGTCAAAGCAATGGAGTTTTCCGAGGGGAGCAGAGAATTCCACTCCTTGATTAGGAGGTTACAGCCTTGATTATGAATAAGCCGTGAATATGAATAGTCAGGAGCGAGGTTACGAGCTGGCAGAAACAGAAAATCTGGGCACTGGTGACTAGTTGAAGGTGTGCTCATTCCCCGAGAAAGGAAAGAAAGAAGAGGATTCTTGGGTAGTATATCAGCAGGTTCATCGCACAGCTCACTCCCTTTTGCGAGCCCATTTTCAAGCTCTTGAGGAAGAAGAAAAGGAGTAGAACGATGCCCTAGACTGACTATGCAGAGTGCTTTCGAGAAGATTAAGACCTATCTTTTTGATTCTCCGGTCTTGGTACTTTTTTTATTCAGGGAAGACCCCTCTTGCTATACCTCTCGGTCACGGAAAACTCCATGAGATGCGTCTTAGGCCAGCATGATGAAAGGGGAAGAAAGGAAAGATTACTACCTGAGAAAGAAGCTGACGGACTACGAGTCGTCATATTCGACCTTGGAAAAGACGTGCCTCGCCTTGGTGTGGGCTAGGCAGAGGCTCCGACATTACCCTCAAGGCCTATTCCCTTCTCCTGTTGGCAAGGATGGATCCAAATATCTCTTTGAAAAGCCGGCACTCACTTGCCATCCACACTCAAACCTGTCCAACAAGTAAATAAGAACATTAGGTTCGCTATACACTCACGGAGCACTAACTTCAAACCAGTGACCAGATAGTGCGAAATGAAAACCAATGCAAGGCAAGAACCCGATTATCGACGCTCTGCTAATAGACCGCCTCCTTTGAACATAGATCCGAACTCCCACTCAGAATGGTTACTGGACAAGGATTGGTTGTCTTTCGAACATCGGATCTCGAGTACAAGCCAAGGAGAAAGACTGCCATCTCAGGCATACCATCGACAGAGTAAGGAAAGGACAGGCGGAAAGCGCGCTAATCAAATCCTATCCCTTCTTAGTCCCAGCTAACCAAGTTCATTCCAGCTCCCTATGAGCTCATAGTCGCTAAGAGGAAGAAAAGCTTATTCCATCATTTCCAGGGGAAAGCGAACTCAAGTGAAGTTAAGCCGAGTCTGCTTCGCACCTTTGCTACCGGGCATTCACTGCCAGTCACTCCTAAATCTACCTGGTATGGACTGCTAAATCGATTCTGATTAAAAAATCCTCTACTCGAAAGCCGATTGCTACTTTCTTGCCTTGGGGCATCGCATTCTGGATAACGTAAGAAAAAGTCTTTCTCTACTGTCTTCAGTCTGGTTTGCTTTAGAAGTAAGCAAGCAAAGACAAGTGGTAGCTAAGCGAGAGTGGTTGCGGTGATGAATAATCTTTTTATTAGACCAAACAAACAGAGGAACCGCTATTCCTCACTGCGGTATTTACTCTTGAAATACAGGGTAAGCCAACCAGTAGAAAGAAAGTGTAAGCAAGGAATTCTATTCTTGTACCAGTCAACGATATCCCTTATTTTTACAGTTTAAATAATACCGAATCTCCTGCGACTTCGTCCTCCCCTTTTGCTCATAAGTAATCTCTTTTCTTATGAGAACTACGAATCATCCTCATGAATAAGCTCTACTCTACCTTAAGGAGATGTGGAGGCAATAGGTCCCGTGCAGCTTTAACTAACTCTACTCCTCCATACGCCTATCCTTTAGTTTAGTGGGCCAGGTCCTCCAGCCTTCCATTAGCTTTCGATTTAGTTTGCATTCAAAGTCTTGGAATGCGAGCTTATGTGCTTTCAGGTATAGGCACCATTCGCCTGACTTTCTTGAAGTCCTAGGATTCTCCCCTAGTATTCCATTCTCTCCCCCTCTCGGCCTTGCTTTCATTCCTGTCTCATTTGAAATAGCTCCTAAGGCAGGGAGTCTTCTCGAAGCTGTCTAAGTCTTGTAAGGCTCCTATATCTATATATAGAGAGGTCATGGTATGGAGGGAGGATTTCTACGCGCAACATCGTGGTTGGGGCATTCCTCCTTCTTTTAAAAGAAGACTAGAGGACGAAAGAAGAAGCTCTTACATCGGATAAAGCCTAATTCCACTGTCCTTTGAAGATTGGAAGATAGTGAAGGCCGACTTCCTTTTTAAAGATCACTCAACGATGTGGCAAATCCCCTTTTTTAAGTCTATGAATTGGAAGCAGGAAAGACTCTTCTTGAAAGCGAGTTCAGTGGCTCTCTGGTGAGGGGCACGAACGGTATAACATAGTTGCCACGAAGACACTTTTTTTTTTCTCTTTCTGTTTTTGAGGTCTGATCCGAAGGTAAACTCTAGACACATCGCACATGCGATTGACGGCTTTTGGATCGAAGGAGAAGCTAGGGTTCAAAAGGGCCAATGAAACTGCTAGTGGACTGACTTTCTAGGCCTTCTCTCTTGCAAATGAACTAAAGGCTAGGCGCCTCAGGGAAATGTATAGTGCTGCGGGAGTCCGTTCACCTTGAAGTGGAACTGTTGTGGCGGGGAATGTCACTAGTTGTGATGCTTGCTGCTCTGGTTCCCTTTCGCCCCTCTTACAACACAAGAAAGAAGGTGAGAGTAAGCACGACTTTCTTCTTCTCTTAACTAGGATATAGTTAAGAGAAGAAGAAAGTCTAGCCGGAATAAACTTTTTTACCTAAGCAATAAACTACATGAAAGCAAGCAGAGGAAGCGGAGAGGTACTTGAGAGAATGGAGGGCAGGGGCCCCTAATCGAACGCAAGGAAGAAGAGTGGGTTCCCCTAAGTAGTTGGAGGCGTCTTCTTTGAACTCAAAAACAATTTCACTTGAATTCTTCCTGTGAGTGAATCCTATCAACTAGACTCTTCCGAAATTGCGTAAGTAAAGAGAAAGAGATTCGCTCCTTCTGTTCCCGACAGGGCATCAATTTGGAACTGGAATTATCCACAGCAGATCCGAAAGCTTTAGAATTTGCCAGAGAACGATGGCCAGCTGAAGGTATGGATGAAAGAAAGAAAAAAGCTTTTCTTCTTTCAGTGAAGCTTAAGCTGTCTTGTCTTTATGTGCATTCCTTTTATTTAAGACAGCCTGCCAGCCAGGGGAAGGATCTCAAGTCCGAGTGGAAGGCTATCCCACAATCCTTCATGAAAACCCTCTTTAAAGCCTATATCGCGTCGTTTAAGGCACAGTAACCGTCTTCCATGTTAGATTCATCGTTGGACCTTGTTACCGTGCCGAAAAAGACGTTATAGCGACCATCCTGGGCCTTCCACGATTGTTGACCTGTCTCGGACCGGGGAAGACGTTCTTCAAGACAGGACATACGGTACAGAAAGGATCATCTAAGGATCTTGTCTGGACGGAGATGTGTCTTTCCTAAGCAAGACGGTAAAAAAACAATAAAGACTTTTAAGAATACATAAGACCTTCTTAGGAAAGTCTCTATCCTTCTCTTACAGTCAATCATTCCTAAAGTCAAGACATTGAAGACAGTAAAGGGGAATCTGCTATCTGATTGCCCTGTAGGCCCCATCTCCATTAAAGTATTAGCCAGTGCTTCTTTCCGCCGATTAGATCTGTGGAATCCAACCTTAAAGGGAAACTCCACTCTATGAATCCTATAAGAAGAGAGGTTGCCCGGGACAGGGAGAACCTTTCCGGCAATACAGATTCCATATCCAAAATGCTCGGAAGGAACCTTCGATATCCAATCCCACGTGGAACCTGCCCTAAGAGCGGTTTTCGAGACAAAAACTGGTCATTCTGTGGATCCGAGATAGAACTCCGGTCCTGCAACTCCTTCCCTTGATAGCCTTGAGTTGTTGGTTACACCGCACCGGAAAAGCACTCTCTGGGAAATCCGGATCTTTCTCAGCAGGGACAGTACCAAGGATATCAGGGTTAGATAGCTTTTTTTTCTCTGGCAGTCTAAAATCTTTCCAATCAATCGGGAAAGCCTATACCCGAAAGAGGGAAACCTTCTGTTTGCTTGCCATTGCAATATCGGAAACCGCAGGAAAGAAAGCCCCGGCCTGGTATTTTATTTTGACCGGCAGAAGCTGAACCCGAACCAAACCCTAAGCAAAGAAGGGATGTGCCTTAGTTCAGTCTCGAGGACGGGATAATAGGGGCGTAGCACCGAATATGTCGGAGTAGTCCCACCCAGTAGATGGACAAGCCAGTAGTACCAATCAAGGAAGCCTTGAACTCTAGAGCTTTCTTTCCTGATGGGGACTAAGAAAAGGAGACGAATATAGCTAAACAGCTGCAGCAGAAAGAACGAAAAGCCAAAAGTCAAGGTGCATAGCGGTCTTTTCAAGAATAGGGGAGTACAGAATAAGGGGTTTGCAAGACAAAAGAGAATCCGCTGGAACTACGGACAAGGATATTTTACTCAATTCCCCTCTTACTATTTTAAAAAGCGGAAGAAAATGAAATTCCACCAGTGTGTATGTAAGACAACCTTAATTCTCTATGTTCAACGCTTTGGGCAAGCCAGAGCAAGACTTCTCTGTGGGAATACCCGGCTATCTCCTACTTTAAATAGAGAAAATCCCTGGAATTCTCTGATGCCGGGGATTATGTCTAAAAAACTTCGTATTGCGATCTCCGCTGACGATCGTTCTTTTCTTTTCATAAGATCTATTCTTGGGCTAGAGCGTTAATATAGCTTTTCTCTTTTATATGGGATAGGGCTTTGGAGAACTCCTAGAATGGGATTCCCCTTATGTGATATCCTAACTAGTACCAGTCTAACTAAGAGTCATCTGCTAGGCCAGCTTCCTGTGAGTAAGCCAGTGCTAAAGAAGAGGGCTAAGGAAAAGCTAAAAATTCATTGGGATAGATGCAGCGCCAATTAATTTCCGCCAATTTCCGCGGTGAGTGCTAAGTACTTCGATTAATAGTTTGCAGGATTTCTAGAATAGGAATAGGCTTTTTCTTTAGAGTAAGACTCTTTGCTTGCTTCTTTCGGCCAGCTCAGCGGATGAGTGGCCGTATTCGACACCTCTTTCTCTTACGGCTAGTGCGCTATTTGAGATAGTTGAAAAGGGGTGTAGCGATAGAAAGTTTTGAATCAATAATTCCTCAAAAGTCATTGCTAGTACGTTTAATACAGTTACTGCTATACCTTAGGCCTCAATTAGCAGTCGTAAGGCCGACATGTCTTCATCCCGAAATAAGTAGATGCGGAATCTCGTCTGTTTGAAAGGTAACTTGAATTAGCAGTCGGACTGTGAACCATTGTCACTCGTTAGGCCTCCCAATATAATTGATTTGAAGGAGTGAAAGCCACTTGACTGTAAGGAGAGGAGCTCCAGCCACTCTACTTCCACCGTCGTGTAGCCCTGCGGATAATTCGAATACCGGAACATCCTTCCATCCCTCATTCAATCTGATCTACCGGCTCTAAGACCGACTCAATGGGAGGAATCAGATCAATCTTAGGGCTTTGCTTTCAGCGCCTCGAAGACTCAATAGCAATTCCATCTCGTCTTTCCGGATCAATAGCCCCAATCCCCATCTTTTCAAAACATGTCTTTTACGGGTAGGTCGAAACATCTCCATCCTTTTCGTTCGGTGTCATATCCTACGAATATGCGCCGAAGAACCTTCGTCCTCTTTGTTCCTTCGACATCTTCTACCCCGAAGCATTGAAATAGCACAGTAAGCGGACCACCTACAGGGAAATCCTTATACCACTATCAAGCCATACCGGGCAATGAGGCTGATGCTACTACCGAGACAGAGAAAGACAAGGACTTTCTTTCTATCGATGTGAAATCCATTCTATTTCTCTGATGCGCATGTCGTCCGATCAGTCTACTCTGCTTTAGTATGCGCTAGGGAAAAAAGCGGAGCTCCTTCTTGTTGTGCCCGATCCCCAAAGCATTGAAAAAGATAAGGGGGAACTTACCTAGTGAGAAGTCTTACCATGGGAGTTTATACCTCTATTGGCAATCCCTCTTAAGCAGTGGTGTCCGGTCACCAAGAAATTCTATTGATTCCGTTCAGCGAAAGGGAAGTTGTCCTTCTATCACGAGTTTTATACCCCCCCCCCGGGGATCATCCAGGTCAATCTGCATGAGTTTTGCTGTTCATACATGAGCCATAGAAGCAAGCTGCCTGCCTAAAATAAGGCTTTGTGAATAAGCAGTTCCATAAGCTCCAGTTACAATTCGCTGACCGAGTAGCTACAACTTCAAGAGGGGAATTCGCGTAAAAGTGGGCTTTTGTTTTTGCTTCCTCGAACGGGTGGAGAAAGATTTTTATTACCCTTTATTCCAGGGGAAGGGAGTTGGTTTATAACCAGACTCTGAAGTTTTCTACTAGGTAGAGTATTTCAAAAAAATAAGCTAGAATAGAGGGCGTGATAGTCCAATTCTACATAGTTCTGTGATCCGCCGAACGAAGTGGTTCCAACGAACCGGACCGGGAGAGAGAAAGAATTCTTTTTTCAAGGCTGCCGGTGGGCTGGGCCCGAGCTCGGTTTGGAAGGAAGCCTCTTTAGATGAGAAGGAGGATGCTACCAAGGCGAGAAGGAAGAAGGGGAGTTCCACTATCTGAGTTAGGCCGATATCATTAGATAGGTAGGCTGATCTCCGCTTTTGGATTCCTATTAAGGGCAAGAGTGAGACTTGTCTATTCCTACTAAAGGAAAGAGAAGAAGATCACGGCTCCTCTGCTTACAGTCAAGTGGCTTTCAGCTCCTCTCCCGGACCTATTGATCGAGGAGCTCGGGAATGGAGCAAAAGAAAGACGAGTTAGAGAACGGATGTAAGTCAATTCTGACCCTGCTAGGGAAAGGAAGCAAACTCTTGCTCGACGTAGGGTAGAGTAACTATTTTCAAAGCCTGGCCTTTCTGCCCCAAGGCAAGCATTCCAACCAAGCCAAGCAGCTATAGATCTTGAGCGTCTTGCAAGGGCATCTGCTTGTCTATTTTTTTTCTTGGGACATGCTCTATGGTCACATCACCAAGCCACCCAATAAGCCTTTTTGTTTGCGTAATTATAGTATGGAATCAATTCAGGTCAGGCTTTTTAACTGAATAATTACCAAGGAGTTGATTGATCACCAATTTTAAATCTCCATAAGAGTTGCAACTCTTTCAAATCCACAGCCATCTCAAGTCAAGTATGAGGGCTTGGTACTCTGCGAGATTATTGGAACAAGGTTTCGACAAGGTGAAGGAGTGCGGCAGCACTTCTCCTTCAGAAGTAAGAAAGAGGACTCCAGCTCCATCTTGATGAGCAGCACCATCAAAGTACATCTTCCATGGTGGAAGAATTTCGACCACAAGCACATCTTCATCAAGTCGTCAAACAATTCCCATTCAGCAGGTATTGGGTCAAAGAACTAGGAAATTCTTTTCTTTCTTCTTTTGCTTTTTTGTGGGGGACTTATTAAAGGAAGGTTTCAACCTGGCATAAGCTAAGGTACCCCGCTCATTAGTCACTTCCCCTGCATGGTCAACTCTTGCCGGGTTAATGTATTTGAATTAATCATATATTCATTCTTACGCGTAGAGATACCTATTTATAGTGGTTTGTTCCTGCATCAATAGTAGCTTGAAGCTATAGTTTAAGAGAAGTGACAAGATCATCAAAAAAGGGAGGCACTCAAGCTTGACTATACGATTGGTAGGAAAGATTTTAGACTTGAGCATACGCCTTCTTCCTCTATGGATAGGGCGACGTGACACGCAATGGATCGGTTAGAAAGGAGAACAAATTGATCACATGTCCCCTTCTCAACAACCTTTCCCGCATCAGTAGATAGAGTAGATTTCCTATCCTTGGTCAACCTAAGGATTTTCTTCTCTCTATATTTAGTTACCACCGACCCGAGCCTATGCGAAGCAAGCCTACACCCTAGACTGGCTCCAGGCCAAAGTGATGAAAAGGCGAACGGTCGTATATCGTAATATAATATAAAAAGGTCCATGAGAGAAAGCCTAGCCCTATCTTAACCTTATGATCCTAGTCAGCTCGTCTCTGTCTTGAGGCCAATAACCAGTGACTCTTTTGTTAACCACATGTAGAATATCTTGTGTAGTCGGGTAGGATAACTAGAATATATCTTTCCTTTAGTGTGTAACCGATTTATATATGTTAAGCTCCCCTTTTTTTCTCTCCTTTGCTTTTCTTTTGCCCCTCTTTAAAGTAAAGCTGCTTCTTAGAGTTGGCTTTTGCAATTGCAATCTGTCTCTGTCTGGCTCCTCGCTTTGAACTCAAATAAGACCTTCTTTTGGTCGAGTGACTTCGTTCCTGGTCTTCCTATTCCCTTCGCTTTCCCAGCCGCTGCCTCTAAGGCCCAAGTACTTTTTTTGTTTGATCAAATGATTGATTTAGATTTGAAATTCCTCTTTACCAAGGGAAGAGAGCGTGGATCAGGTGTCCTCTTGGATGTTCCAAACCACCATCTTGGACTTCCAGCATTTGCTTCAGACAGAAAGTTTGGGACTCAAAGTGTGCCCTCATGAGGCAGGGAAAAACTAAAAAATGTGTCTTTTACGTAACTTGGATAGCTGAGTGGTCAATCCTGCACCAATCGTTGATGAGTTGTCTCGCTCGAAAGCTATAACCTGCCCCCCGAACTCGGTATCCATTCTGCCTGATGTTTCACTCCTCCGAAAGGCTATTGAAACAAGTCCTGATCCGAGACTTCTCTTAAGGGAAAACCTTAAAAACTTATTTCGAGCAGGGTCCTCTGCTGGCATATTCATTCTTTTTCTTTATTATATTATGTATGGCGTTTCCAAGTTGATGTTTTTTTTAGCACGCGTGCCTCCGTCCCAAAAAAAGATGTATATTCCGGACATTTTGTCGTGGGTGCTACTAGAAAAAATTGTTATCCGACCGATGGATTCCCCGGTTTTTGGATTTTCATTTCTTTATGTAAAAAAGAGTTGGATCAAAGGCCTCGTCTCTGCACCCTTCCGTAGAGGAGGGGCCTTCAAGCGTACAAAGTGTTAAGAAAGATTGGATGTTGCTTAGTCGCTGCTCACGCACGGAGCTCGCCGCTGAAGCGTTAAATGTGCTTCTATTTAGCAAATAGAGTTTGACTGAGATAAAACAGAATCAAAAGGAGCTCTGGCCCGCAACGAAACTAAAATGAAATTAGTTGGAGACAGATTCAGTGGGGCACCCCCCTTATAGCAGGTATGCAACCAACCCTTCTTCTGAAGACTATCTATAAGTAGTATTCAAAAGAAGAAATTGAGGTTTGATACCATTTGTGTTCAAAATAGGATACCTCCTAGGTCATTTCTTTTCTCCCCTTCTGCTGTTATAGCTTCAACTTCTTTCTAATAGCTGCTTGCTTGGCTTCAAAGCCTTACCATCCCTTCGCCGCCTCCACAGAAAGATTGGTCACTTTCTTTTTTTTGGATTAGTCTCTTAACTCAAATTCTCTCTAAAACGGTACAACAGACGGCGCAGCGCTGCCTACGCGCTAATTAGCTTCCGATGTATTCTCTGGCATTGATTTGATTAAAGGAAAGGTAAAGCCTTCACTTCAAGCTTTGAAGCTAAGTTCGCTATTCGGTCAATGATAGGCTTTAGGCCTTACCTTACTCTTTAGGGGTTTACTCTTCTACTTAAGTTCCTAGCTAGGCTGATGCCTTTGCCGAGTCTTAAACTCCGACTCCTAAACTCAAAACTGGCCGGAAATGCCCATTTTGAGCTCGCTCAGGCGGATGTTCCCGCTGATCTTGACTTTACAAATAGTCAGCTTCTGTCTTTCCATACGGAGTCTGGCACTTTTCTTGTCTGTTTTGTCTTTATGTGGCCGGTCTTTCTTTCCCTTTTTCTGATCGAAAGATCTTTTTTGACGCGCTATCGCTATAAAGGTTACAACCTAGGCATTCAAAAGGAGGGTTATTACATAAAAAAATCACATAAGTGATTAGAGCGATGCCCCCTTGCTTTGGAAAGAGTTGACTTCTTCCTGTGCAGGATAGCCACTGACTCTTCCGATTAATTAAGATATAGGGAAAGGCCAACGCGTCAAAGTAAAGTCAGGTTCAGCAATCGACGTAACTGGTTCAAATACCAGAAGCTAGGTCATAGAAGGTAGATTAGATTCGACAATCTTAAGTAGTGGAGTCGGCCCTTAGCCGAGATACGATACTGTCAGCTAATCACTAGCTTTTGATAGAATAATATCGTAAAGTCGGAGAGGAAGAAGAATGCCATCATAGAGGGATCAGCGTGTAAACTTGAAGGGCTAGGGAACTCCTTTAGCTCAATAATGAAAGTTAGGGTCGATCGGAGGAGGCCTTACCTCTTAGATGACCCAAGCAAGTCATTAAGCTATTGGATGGATCCTCCTAACTGTAGTTACTTAAGGTCGAGTAGTAGACGGGTGAGGCCCACAGTTCTAATAGGTTTTCACTTGAGCTTTCCGCAGCAAAGCAAGTCTACAAGCCACTGCAGTGAGGTTATAGGTCTGATTTCTTTCTCGTATTGAGATCTTAGAATGCTATACGCAGCCCCCCTGCAAGGTTACTTTAGATAGCGGTATTTTCTGTATAAGATTGGCATCCCCATTCTAAGGTTACTTAGTACTTAGGTCGTGAGTTCCGCTCTTAGTAGCCTTTATTCCCATCCCGCGTAAGAACATAGGTTTTTTTCCCTCAGTTTCTGCTCTCCTTGCTTTAACTAAAGAACTACCTTTCACTTTAAGTAGGACTCTAAGAGCTCTACCTTAGAATGAGTTAGATTTCCTGTGTTAACAAGAAGGAATGGCGGGACGCTAAAGAGATGGCTATGAGACTAGTGCAATCAGGTAATCGACCAAGTAATCCACATACATGATAAAAGAGCATTCCAGCCCTAGTGTACTTATCCACTGGCATTGAAGGAGAAGAATGACAAGGTCTGCTTCCACAGTAAGGATTGCCGCTTAGTCCAATCCAAGAGCAAACAAGGGACGCCTCATTAAGCAAGAACCCGAGCTAAGAGCGGGGCAGTTCAATTAAGGTATAGAGAAAGCTCCAAGCAGCTACCATTGATCAACCTTATTCAGGCACATCAATCAAAGATCTTGCTTACCGGATAACTTTCCTGGTGAAGGAGAGAAAGTTTGACAAGCTAAGAAAGTCTCGTTGAAAGCAGGAACTCAGACTGTGACGACTATTTTCACTAGTTTCAAAGGCTTGATTGACCCTTGGGATTGAATCTGGCTAGGGGGTGCCCTCGTAAAGACTAAAACCTCGTTACGCCGAAAATAGTAGAGGTGCGACAGCGCTTTGGTAGTGAGTGGAAACTTACTTTCTGTCTGGTTAGTAGGAATTTCTTGCCTGCTAAGGGATTAGTCCAAGTTAGACCGAGAAGTAAGAGTTTGTAATTGAAGTCGGGGGGGCTGAATAGATAAATTCTCTTCCCACGTAGCGCTAAGAAGCAAGTTCCGACAGCCTATGATGAAATAGCACAAAAAAAAAAAAAAGGGCTACGCGAATAATAGTGTTAGTAGTTCGTGAGGCTAATTTTGAGCTAGATAGTGGATTGATGTTCACTGTAGCACTATCTGACCTTGAAGGTTAAGTTAGTGTACCATGAACTCCATCCCACATATTTTGGATGCTGTGGCATCAGTTATCTAGCTACATTCTATTACCGGTTGACACCATTTTGGAAAACTTTTATTCCGGTTACTGCTTGTTAAATTCCGTTAGGTTCTTTGTCAAATACTAACTGATTTTAATCCATATTCTTTTGGGGTGTAACTTTGGTTGTTCTTTCCTTCGAGCTAAGATAGACCCTATCAAAAACTAGTTCCAGAAGCATCTTCCATTCATCTCGACCTAGACTGATCTTTGTTCTGATGATGATAAACCATCATCAATTTGTATAGTATATATACCCCCAAGCCCTCTTTTTGTACCATTTTTTTCTTTCTAAAAGAGGGCCTGGAACTGGGCTCTCTTCACAGCCCCTAAAGGCGTTAGGAAGAGATTTAATCAGCCAGCGTAATAACTTCAATCGATAGAAAAATCTATCAAGACCTAAAACAAAGAATACCATCTCCCAGGGAGTCTTTTTATTTTGCATATCTCGAGTTTAGAATTCTCCTCACGCTTTTTCCATCACGATTTTCTCTTCGAGAACACTCGCCTCGTCGATTCTTCCCCTCGTTCCTTTTATCTTGGACATTGAGATGTTTATGCAAAGCATTCTTTTCTACCCTATGTAGGCGACACAAGCTACGGAGCTGTAGACTTAAGACCTAAGGATATTTCTTTGACGGGTGATCGGGTCTTAGAATCCTCAGGAAAGTGTAAGCACCTGTATACAATTTCTATTTTGCTTTCTATATATAGATATGGCTTTCTCTTGATGGAATATACCAAGCTAAATCTTCTTTTTAGAACCACAACTCAGTGAAGTAGGCGACAACTGCTATTAGGGTCTGTCTTAAGGCATTGGCTCTCTAAAAAAAGGATTTCCTATCGTTGCATGGGTTCCTTTTTGTATAAAACATATTGACTACAAATTGAACTAAAGAAAGAATGTTGACTGTTCGACAACGTGAAGACTGCAATCTCGACTTAGAATAATCAAACGCCCATCACGAGTCACATGGGCACCCCCACCAGGTAGAATAGTTGTGATATCCCCATCAAGATCTAACTCTAAGAGGATACTATTCATTTCTTCTTTACACTGCTGCTCGCTTTGGAGACTAAACAATGGAAATAATACGTAACAGTCAGCCAAGTAACGATAATAAGAAAGACTAGGGTATAGCTGTTTAAATCCCCGGTCGAAATCATCCAACATAAAATTGTATAAGACCTTAGTGATTAACCCAGCGTGTGGGATCCCTACTTCCGTAATAGAACAATTAATTCCATTTTGGTCATAAACTGGTATCTTTAAAAAGGATGAAACTAAGGATATTACGTAGCTATCACGCACCAAGGGTGCCAGCTTTCGTAAAATTCTTTTATGAGGAATAGTACCTTGTGAGGGTGCTAGATTCAAGATGAAAATAGTTCTAATCTTCCCCACTCCACCTAATTTGGCAAAGAACTCACGGCGATCTCTGGGAAAACCACACGACTGCTCCTGAAAGATAGATGAACGCATAAAACAACTATTCAACATATGCGCCAGAGCGATTAAAACGAGAGCGTCCCTTTCACCGGGACAAACAACCCATTTATGATCAGGGTCCCCTGGCTGACATAAAGTTTCAACATAAAAAAAAATCGCCTCGTCTTTGGGAATACTTAATAACTTAAGTGGGGACAATGCATACTTCTCTTCTGAGATAAGAATGATTATATCACATACGCTTAAAGGGGGCAACGAAAATAGATCACCAAGTTTAGCATAGACATATAATATTGACCGGGCAAGTTGCTGTGCGGAGCATGAATAAGGTGGATTTTTCCGTGGGTCCTCGCCATCTGAATCAATTCTGAACGAACAGTATCTCTATCTGGCTTTGTTATTATTACAGTGTTATCTGCACCCAGCCAGTAAGTAGAGATATGGAGAGAGGGGACAGCTTTGTCGCGGACCTTTCTTTGGTTTCTTTTATGAACTCCACTGGTCGTCCATGGATTATAGGGGCTTTCCATTGTATATAAATAAACTTTCGTATCCTACTCTGCAAATCCCATTTTCCTTAAGCATATAGAAACCTATGATTCAAATTTTCATATGCTGCTGGTTTGGTGAGTTTAGTGATCATGGCTGGCTCACCTGATCTATCAGCTGAGTAGTAAGCCTCCTTGGGATAATTATCAATATCTCTTCCTATCAAAATGAGATTAGGAGGGCGCCCTTTTTAAAGAGCCAGCCTGTCTTTCAATAGAAACTATTGGCAATTACCTTAGTCATTCTCTTATCTAGTGTAGTCCCCATAGCAATGGGCCTCGGTCTAGTGAGGTTTTGCTTTTTTGGGAATCATTGCTAGGAATAAGGATTGAATTGCACCTGGTTTGCTCCTGTTTGACTTCAATTACCATATGGAAATGGAGATCGTCCAACATTATGTTCCAGCACTGCCCCTGAATTAATCAACCAAGTAGAAGTTGAAGTTCAGTTGGAATCCATATAGTCTAGTAGTTTTTTACTATGAATAGCCCCCTATTGTTGATAGAGAGCTTACCGCCCCGCCCTTTATAGTCGCGACTGTTGTCATGGAAAAAGAGTTTGTTTTCTGTCAAAGAAGCATGCTTAACACAGCCTATAGCATAAAGGCATTCGAGCCGCGTCTAAACTAAATGTTGGGCAAGGGCCCGTACTCTCTCTTCTGTGGATACGCTATCCCTTCCGGCTATGGTATGGGGAAGGGGAGGTGAGATCTACTCATTGATTTTATATTAGATGAGCGGCCGTACTATGATCGTTCGGGAGACATGGGCCCACGCGCTACACACAAGAATGAATTGTTATGCGGTCGGTAAACTCTTTCCTTTCTGCGGGCAGCCTATCAAATCGGATCACGTATTTTTGAATATGTCGTTACATCATGTACATGTATTCGGTTTTCCATTTTTTTTTATGTTCCTGCTCGTGCCCGGATAGAGAATGGGCACGACTCCCCCTCTCCCCGTTCTACCGTCCAAACAGGCCGGCCGTTCTAAGTTCCGGGGTTGGGTCGGATAGGACCAGATCCAATCGGATCTGATCGTAGCTTCGAGTTCAGGTGCCGTACTGCGGCCGGACCGGAAAGGAGGGGGACAGCGAACCTCCTGCCAAGAGGCCAAGGTTGCTTGCTAACTCTCAGCCACTTGTTAGAAGGAAGTGCAGCTTGATTGTCGGGGGGAATCAACGAGAAGGAAAAAATAAGGTAGATTATTCTATTTCCTCCTTTGGTAAGGATTGGCTTTTTGTTCAAGGGTATGTTAAAAACCATCGTCTTTTCTTTGTTTGTATCACCGAGACACCCGAAGGGCCGGCCATATGT